AGATTCATTATGTAGGGTAAAACTATTAAAAGCGGGAGAAGCCGGGCAACAAGAAAAATTCCTGCCGCTACCATAGTAGCGGCATGTATAAGAGCTGAAATAGGGGTAGGACCTTCCATAGCATCAGGTAACCATACATGAAGGGGAAATTGAGCAGATTTAGCAATTGCACCAGCAAATAATAGAAAGGCACACAAAGTAGCAAATAAAAAATTAACTTCATTATTATAAACCAAGTTATTGAATATTTCAAACAAATCCCAAAATTCTAAACTGCCCGTTATCCAATAAAAACCCAAAATTCCTAATAATAAACCAAAATCTCCAACGCGATTAGTTACAAACGCCTTTTGACACGCATTCGCTGCAGTAGGCCGGGTGAACCAAAAACCGATTAATAGATAAGAACACATTCCAACTAATTCCCAAAAAAAATAAATTTGTATCAGATTCGAGCTAATAACTAATCCTAACATTGAAGTATTGAAAAAACTCATATAAGCAAAAAATCTCAAATATCCCAGATCATGAGACATATAATTGTCACTATAAATAAGAACCATAATTCCAACCGTAGTGATTAATATTAACATAATAGAAGTAAGTGGGTCAGCCAAAAAACCAAATTCTAAAGAAAAGTCATTATTGATAGTCCAAGACCATATAGATAGATAGATAGAAGGGTTATTTTTTTGTTGAATAAATAAATAGGTTGAAAAACTCATAACTATACTTAAGAATAAAACACTAGGAAAAACCCACATACGGCGAAGATCTTTTGTTGCCGTTGGAAAAAGTAGAAGTCCTACTCCTATTAATATAGGAACTGGAAGGGGAATAAAAGGTAAAATCCATGAATATTGATATGTATATTCCATAAAAATCTTTTTAGTTTTATCTTAATTAATTGTTTCTGATTTACCGGCTCTTATTTTTTTTTTTGAAATGAAAAGGATCGGTTAATAAAATAAAAAATTACTAAAAAATTTTCTAGCCTTAATTTTTTTGAATCCTTTATTAACTATTTTAAAAATTTCATCAAATCACGAGATTAAAATTGTTCAAATGATATGAACAAATTACTATTGAAAAATAAAAAAGAAACCTAGTGAAAAATAAAAAAGAAACCTAGTAGGTTTTTTGTAAAATTGGATGAAAAAAATGAAAATTTCCATTTTCATCTTAATTAGTATTACGTATTATTAAATATTACAACAATTTCTATATCTATAGAGAAAAGGTAAATAATTACACGAAAACAAGTATTTGATCTGAATCCCAAAAAACTATAATTTTTCCCAGAAAGTTTATTTATTGTAGTTAGAGGATTCATAATTATTAACCGATTTATTTTTGGAGCTGAGTTGATTGTATTTTATTACAATAAAAGACATTTCCTTTTTTTAGTAAAGACTATGATCTTCAAACTATGACATACAAGACTTGATTTTACCTAAAATTAAAAGGAGGAATTTTTAATTAAAAATAAAAAAAAAAATATATATATAGCTTTTAGAAAACGATTTATATTGGCACTTTTTAAATTAGATGTACTTTTTTTTGTGAGCCTGGCCAATTAAATTAAAAAATTAATAAGGTAAAGGTATAGGGGTTGGTTTATTAAAACTTTCGATATTTTTTAGTATGTATTTATGTATTTTAGCCCCATTTTATTAACTATCTAAATGAATGTAGCGCCACAAAAATAAGCTATACAGGAACATTAAAGAAGGGTACACAGTCTTTTTTTTTTGTATTTTTTTTATTATCAGATCAAATTTAATCAATTAGATTTTTATGGCATAGCGAATTTTATAGATATGGATTTGAATGAGGATATAAGAGAAACAATAAAATAAATATGAATTATTCGATATTGTCTAGAATAGAAAAAAATAGTTTTTTATTTATATTTTATATTATTTATAATATAAAATATAAATATTTTTTGTTCCCAGTACTATATTTATAGTCTATTTACGTTACGCGATTTTTATGAAAGGAGTACAATCTAGAAAATAAATAGATAGATAGATAGCTGGATAATAAAGAACAATTTATTTTGAACACTAGATAATAGATGTCTTTGACATCCAACTATAGAAACTAAAAACTTATTATAATTTTTTAATGGCAGTTCCTAAAAAACGTACTTCTATCTCAAAAAAACGTATTCGTAAAAATATTTGGAAAAAGAAAGTATATTGGGCAGCATTGAAAGCCTTTTCGTTAGGTAAATCTCTTTCTACAAGGAATTCAAAAAGTTTTTTTTATGCAACAAATAAATAATCAAAGATTGGAATAATCTGAGTTATTTTGATTTGAAAAGCAGTCAGTCGAATTTGTTTCTAATTTCTTTATAAGTTTTATTTTATATTACAAGTTAGAAAAAATTTTTAAAAATTGTATTATTAAAAAAAAAAAAGATTTTCTATTTTAGTTATATGCTTATTAATTAAAAAAAAAAATATCTAAATATAAATAAAAATTTATATTCTCTAATTTATCTAATGTTTTGTTTTGACCCGATCAATATTTTATTTGTTTCGTTTGTTTCGCTTTTATATTTATAATAAAAAACAATTATTGTGTATACTTTATTTAAATTAAAATGTTATACCTTTTTTTTTTCAAATAAAGAATAAATGCAAGAACAAAACAAGATTTAACCTTATACTTTATCGTTTTTATGATGGGGAAAATAAAAATCCCCATCGATTCGATAATAAAAAAATTTTAGAGCATAACTTTAGTATTTAGTATATTAAATGTATAGTGAATATATTTAATAAACTAATTAGAGAAGAACATATAGAAAATTTGTAGTCACTATCACTAATAGGCTGTTCAAACTAATTAATTAAATTCAAAATGTGTTTTATAAATCATTCTTTCTTTAAGTTATTATCAATAGATATATCCTAACTTTACTTTTGGTTTAACCCAATAAAAAATAATAAAAAAATCCTTTTACTTTTTTTAAGTGATTATAGGACGAATACGCCCAGTTTAGATCCTATGTTTCAACCGGAGGATCAATCAAAAATATATAAATTTATATTTAATTGATTACTTCACTCTCGACAATTGAATATAAAAAGGTTATTATAATTTCGAACAAGCCGCTATGGTGAAATCGGTAGACACGCTGCTCTTAGGAAGCAGTGCTAGAGCATCTCGGTTCGAGTCCGAGTGGCGGCATGGCCTCTTCTAAAAGAGTAAGTCCTATACTGAATTCAATTCACTTTTTTTTATTTAAAAAAATTTTATGATCTTTTCAATTTTACAGCATATATTAACACATATATCCTTTTCAGTCGTTTCAATTCTAATTACAATTTATTTGCTAACCTTATTAGTAAATGAAATCGTAGGATTATATGATTCGTCAGACAAGGGTATGATGGCGACTTTTTCCTGTATAACAGGATTATTAGTTACTCGTTGGATTTATTTACAACATTTACCATTAAGTAATTTATATGAATCATTAATCTTTCTTTCATGGAGTTTATCCAGTATTCATATGATTCCGTATTTAAAAAAAAAAAAAAACTATTTAAACGAAATAACCGCACCAAGTGCTATTTTTACCCAAGGTTTTGCTACTTCGGGTCTTTTAACTGAAATGAATCGATCCGAAATATTAGTACCCGCTCTCCAATCCCATTGGTTAATGATGCACGTAAGTATGATGGTGTTGGGCTATGCAGCTCTCTTATGTGGATCATTATTATCACTAGTTCTTCTAGTCATTTCATTTCAAAATTTCATAAGGATTTTTACTAAAAGCAAAAATGAGCCATTTTCGCTGGGCGAGAGTCAATACATAATAGAAAAAAATAATCGTTTCATAAACACTTCTTTTCTTTCTTCTAGTAATTATTACAGATTTCAATTGATTCAACAATTGGATCTTTGGAGTTATCGTATTATTAGTTTAGGCTTTATCTTTTTAACGATAGGTATTCTTTCGGGAGCAGTATGGGCTAATGAAGCATGGGGATCATATTGGAATTGGGATCCAAAGGAGACTTGGGCATTTATTACTTGGACCGTATTTGCAATTTATTTACATACTCGAACAAAAAAAAAATGGGAAAGTGTAAATTCTGCAATTGTGGCCTCGATGGGCTTTGTTATAATTTGGATGTGCTATTTTGGGGTTAATTTATTAGGAATAGGGTTGCATAGTTATGGTTCATTTACATTAACATCTAATTGAATTTAAGAAAGAAAAGTACTTGAAAACTAGAAAATAAACATAGGACAGTATAAGTGTATATAAGAAAACTTCGTGTAATCAAAATCAAGCGAGAACCTTTTGAATCAAGTAATGGGAATGAAGCAAATCAAAACAAAGGGTTCTCGCTTGATGACATACCCGGTTATAATATAATTATAACTTTTTTTTTCTCAAATTTCAGAGAATAAAAAGGACTTATTTTTCATTTTCGAACAAACAATTTTAAAAATAATAGGATTTTTGTTTGATTTTTTGGTTTACTCACGAAAACTATGGATAAAAATAATTAGATAGAAGGGCTTCTACTTTGTCAACTGATAGTGAGAAAACGAAATCTGGATAAATACCAATGGATATTACGGGTAAAAGAATAGATATCGAAACAAACAATTCTCGCGGGCCAGAATCACCAAAATAGGAGTTTGGGGCATTAGCATTAAAAAGCTTGTATCCGTAGAACATCTGTCGTAACATAGATAATGAATAAATAGGAGTTAATATTATTCCAATTGCCATTACAAAAGTAATTAGTATTTTTGGCATTAAAAGAAATTTTTGGCTAGTAAGTATTCCAAAAAATACTATCAATTCTGCAACAAAACCACTCATGCCCGGTAATGCAAGAGAGGCCATTGATAACATACTGAAAGTCGTAAATATTTTTGGAAGTGTGATAGCCATTCCGCCCATTTCATCGAGATAAACGAGACGTATTCGATCATAACTTGTTCCTGCCAAGAAAAAAAGTGCAGCTCCAATAAATCCATGAGAAATTATTTGTAAAATGGATCCGTTGAGTCCTGTATCGCTTATAGAACCAAATCCTATAATGATGAAACCCATATGAGATACGGAGGAATAAGCTATTCTTTTTTTTAAATTACGTTGACCGGGAGATGTTGAAGCCGCATAGATTATTTGAATTGTGCCGACCATAATCAACCAAGGAGAAAATATAGAATGGGCGCGGGGTAATAATTCCATATTGATCCGAACCAATCCATACGCTCCCATTTTTAATAAAATTCCGGCTAGAAGCATACAAGTACTGTAATGTGCCTCTCCATGAGTGTCTGGTAACCAAGTATGTAAGGGTATAATCGGCGATTTAACAGCAAAGGCAATAAAAAATCCAATATAGAATAGAATTTCGAGTGCTACAGGATACGATTGATTAGTTGATGTTTCAAAATTTAATGTAGGTTCATTAGAACCAGCTAAACAAATACCTAGAATTGCCATTAATAAGAAGGCGGAACTTCCTGCAGTGTACAAAATAAATTTTGTAGCTGAATACAAACGTTTCTTTCCTCCCCACATCGATATAAGTAGATAAACTGGAATTAATTCTAATTCCCACATAATGAAAAAAAGTAAAATGTCTTGAGAAGAAAATGGTCCTATTTGACCGCTATACATTGCTAACATCAGGAAATGGAATAATCGGGATTCTCGAGTAACCGGCCGAGCCGCTAAAGTAGCTAAAGTTGTTATAAACCCCGTCAGCAAAATGGGTCCTATAGAAATTCCATCTATTCCCAATCTCCAGGAAAAATCAAAAAAATCGATCCATTTATAATCCTCTGTCAATTGGATTAATGGCTCGTCCAATTGGAAATGATACCCGAATGCATAGGTTGTTAGAAGGAGTTCTATTATACATATACATAAAGTATACCATTTAATTACCTTATTTCCTCTATGAGGAAATAATAAAATTAAGGAACCCGCAAATATTGGCAAAACTACAACTATTGTTAACCAAGGAAAAAAATTCGTGGTAAAAACAAGATACACTTGGACCAGAAAAGCGCGTGCTCAAAAAAAAGATTTTTTTTGAGCACGCGCTTTTGTCGGTAAAGGTAAAAAAATAAAATGTAGTCGTATTCAAGTCGGATTTTTTGGACCGTATCAATAAGCTAGACCCATACTTCGAGTTGTTTCATGCCACAAATAAACTCGAACACTCAAGAAATCCGTTGGACAGGCAGATTCACATCTTTTACAACCCACACAGTCCTCTGTTCTTGGAGCAGAAGCAATTTGCTTAGCTTTACACCCGTCCCAAGGTATCATTTCTAATACATCTGTGGGGCAAGCTCGGACACATTGAGTACACCCTATACACGTATCATAAATCTTTACGGAATGTGACATTGGATCTATCGATTCTTTTTGTTAATAAAAGATTTTCGATCTAGTAAACTTGTAAATCACTCATATATTTAGATACCAGATCAATCAACGATTTAGATTTACCAGAATTTTTCTAATCAATCTACTTAGGGATCGACTCGTGGGAAAGAACCAAGATACTTTGATTTATTCTATATTTCGCAAACATGATCATACATTATGTATAATATCCGCTAATTCAAATTTATGAATATTCTAATTTGTATAGTTTGGTTAATACTACTTAGAATTCCTATTACTTATTCAACAAATTCGATTGATTGATATGAGTTGATTTTCTGTTACGATAAATTGATGAAACAATAGCTGGTCCAATAGCTGCTTCAGCGGCTGCAATGGCTATAACAAAAATGGAGAAAATATTTCCTTTTAATTGGCGACTGTCAAAAAAATCAGAAAATGTTACTAAATTTATATTAACCGCATTCAGTATAAGTTCAAGACACATAAGAGCTCTAACCATATTTCGGCTGGTGATCAATCCATATATGCCGAGAGAAAATAAGTAGGCACTCAAAACAAGTACATGTTCGAGCATCATTAATCAACTCCTTATTAATTTCGATTCATTTAAATATAATATGAACAACAAGGCAAGGCATTCAATTGACTAGTATATAAAATAAAGTATGGAACAAAGAAATATATTTGGAATAGGTCGAATAAAAGAATTTCTATTTTAGACATAAACAATTTTAAATTCTAAATTGAAGGAAAATAAATGTGATAACACAAAATAACGTTTAATTTGTTGATAATTTGATAGATTTATTATTGGCGCGCCACGGAAATTGCACCTATCAAAGCGGCTAAAAGAATTATCGAAATGAATTCAAATGGAAGAAAAAAATCTGTTGATAAATGAATTCCAATTTGTTGACTATTACTTATCAAATCGTGCTCTATAATCTGGTTTGATCTTGTAGTCCAAATAATGCCATACCATGACGTATCTGTAATAATAGTAATTAGTAAACCAAAAAGACTTGTACAAACCAGCAAAGTAACCCCATTCCCAATTGTCCAAAGATTAAAATCTTTGGAGTAGTCTGAACCATTCATAAACATCACAGCAAATATGATTAAAACATTTATAGCTCCCACGTAAATAAGGAGTTGGGAAGCAGCTACAAAATATGAATTGGATAGAATATAGAATAGAGATATAGAAATAAGAACTAATCCCAACGAAAAGGCACAATAAATTGGGTTGGTAAGTAATACTACTCCTATACCTCCTAAGATAAGACCTAATCCCAGAAAGACTAAAAGAAAATCATGTATGGGTCCATGCAAATCCATTATATGTAAAATAAGAGATAGATAAATCGAAATCTTTTTCATGACCTTATTGAGAACCAGACCAGAAAAATATAGTTGATGATTCATAAGAAATTTCTAATTGCATTACCTCCTAAGAGGTATGAATTAATGTGGGTACATTTATTGGACAAATTTCATGTTTTCTATGAATAGAGTAAGAGTAGCTCGAATACGAAAATATCTATTTCGAAAAAACTATCCATTTCGAAATAATATCAATATCATATATATTAATTATATCAGAGATATTAATTAATGAAATTTCAATACAAATTAAGACGTAATTCTTACCAACTAATAACCTGTTGATATTTGTAGTTATTAATTATTGAGACCAAACAAAAAGGAAAAACTCATTTCTTTAAATCAAAACTAAATCCTAGTAATTCAAAAATTTTCTTTAATCAAGAATTTACTTATTTTTTATTTGAGTCGAATTCAAAATTGTTCGAATTGTATAATCATCAATTACTGCCATTGGTAAACGACCCAGAGCAATTTGATTATAATTCAATTCGTGACGATCATAAGTAGAAAGTTCATATTCTTCAGTCATTGATAAACAATTTGTTGGACAATACTCAACACAGTTACCACAAAATATACAGATTCCGAAATCAATACTGTAATTAAGTAATCCTTTCTTTCGAATATCAGTTTCCAATTTCCAATCAACGACGGGTAGATCTATAGGACATACACGAACACATACTTCACAAGCAATACATTTATCAAATTCAAAATGGATTCGACCACGGAAACGCTCCGCGGTGATTACCTTTTCATAAGGATATTGAATAGTTATGGGTAAACGATTTACGTGGGATAAGGTAATCATGAAACTTTGACCAATGTACCTTGTAGCCCGTACTGTTTGTTGACCATAGTTCATGAACCCAGTTATCATAGAAAACATATCGTGAATATATATAATTTTATCTTTGTTTTTTTCTCTTGTTTGATCCAAGTAGGAAATATAGAATATTATATTCTTTTACAGTGAAAATAGTTGAGAAGAAGTTGTTAATAATAGATTACCGAGAGAAATAGGTAAAAGAAATTTCCATCCAAGATTCAATAGCTGGTCCATTCTTATCCTAGGTAAAGTCCATCTTGTTGTGATAGAAATGAACAAGAACAAATAAGTCTTAGCTAATGTAATAAACATATCAATTGTCGGTTCAAAAACACCGTATGTTTTATTTATTTCAAAAAACTCAGAAACAAATATGTACGGAATAGATAAATTCCAACCGCCCAAATAAAGAACTGTTATAAATAATGAAGAAACTAATAGGTTTAAATAGGAAGCAACGTAAAATAAAGCAAATTTGATACCTGAGTATTCGGTTTGATAACCTGCTACTAATTCTTCTTCTGCTTCTGGTAAATCAAAAGGTAATCTTTCACATTCTGCTAGGGAAGAAATTAGAAAAAAAATAAACCCTATAGGTTGACGCCACAAATTCCACCCCCAAAAACCATATTTTGATTGTGCCTCAACTATATCAACTGTACTTGAACTATTAGATAATTATAGTCGGTGATACCATCACTGTTTCCATCGCTATTCCAGAACCGTACATGAGATTTTCACCGCATACGGCTCCTTGAGGGCCTTAAATAAATCTAAAGCGTGGGTCGGTATTATTTTATCTTGATATGTTTATAAGATGTATAAGATCAAAATTTTTTGTACGATCCCGACAATCCCGAATTAGACCAATTGAATTCTGTCTGTTTTGCTTTAATAAAAATTTAGATTATTAATAATCTAATTTTTTTAATATAAATATATAAATTAAAAAAATTAAAGTGCTTCTGAATTGATCTTAATCCTTTGATTTAATAATTTCAGTAATCATTTTAAGTTTTCTTTGTTGAGTAATAGCTTAATTCTTCAATCAAATACTCCGTATAAAGATATCAATAACCCTTTCTTTTAACTTACGAAAAAAATTATACATAAATTCATGTATTATAGTACGAATGCTATCTATATAAATATAGAAAGGAAAGAATAAAAAATATATTTTTTATTCTTTTTTATTTTTTTACTGTAATTGTATTTCTTTCTCTTTTTTTTCGTTTATATTCTTCTTTCTGTTTCTGCGAAGATTGGATTTACAAAATCAAAACAAAGGATTATTTCGTTTCCAATGGTTATTTATTTAATCGACGGATAGGAGCATACTCTGGATCGGAATCGTGGGGAGTACTGCCTAATCATTTCTACCAACTTAAAGCCCCAATAAATATTCTTTGTACATTATGCAGAAATATTCTTTTACATAATCTCCATTACAAATCCTTTGTGTATCTTGGTGTTTCTACTCATCCGCTCGTTTTTGTTCAATCATCTGTTAAAGGTAATCCATGTATGATAATACATATAAACGATAGTGAAAACTCACTCTGGTGGATCTTTTTAACCCGCTTCAAGTCAGGATGACTAATTACCAAATCTTGGGGCAAACGCTTTCTTCCGCTTATGTTTATTTCCGTTCAGTTCTCTAACTCTTATACATAGAAAATGAGACTCCATTTTTTTACTGCCATTTTATCTATAAGCTGTTTTATTTCACTCATATAACTTTCTGATTTAGTTCATCCAGCCAAATACTGAATAAAAAATGAAGATATTTTCTCAATGCATTCCGCCCTCTTACTATAAAGGAAGAAATAGAAAATAATTTTTGTCTTAACGAACCGCACGTAGAGATATTGATAACACACATAAAGTTAATGGTATTTCATAACTAATCGATTGAGCAGCAGCCCGTAGACCACCTAAAAAAGAATATTTATTATTTGACCCGTATCCTGACATAAGAAGGCCAATGGGAGAAATACTTGAAACGGCAATCCATAAAAAAAGACCAATATTGAGATCCGATAAAACAAGGCGAGAACCAAAGGGAACTACTGAATAGCTTACTAAAATGGATATGACCACTATGGATGGTCCGATACTGAATAAACGAGTATCTCCTCTAGATGGAAAGATATTTTCTTTGAAAAGAAGTTTTGTCCCATCGGCTAAAGCTTGAAGAACTCCTAAAGGGCCGGCGTATTCAGGGCCAATACGCTGTTGTATCCCTGCAGATATTTCTCTTTCTAACCATACAATTACTAGTACACCCATTGTAATTCCCAATATAAGAGTAAAAATAGGAATAAGTATCCATATAATTCCATAAGCCTCTTTTAAAAATTCCAATCTAGAAAAAGAATTTATATCTTGTACTTCTGTTCTATCAATTATCATTTCAACGATCAACTTCTCCCATAATGATATCTATGCTACCGAGTATTGTCATAATATCAGCCAATTTCATTCTTTTAACTAACTGAGGAAGAATTTGCAAATTGATAAAACCAGGCGGGCGAATTTTACACCTCCAAGGAAAAACGCTCTGATCTCCTATTAAAAAAATTCCCAATTCTCCCTTTGGGGCTTCAACTCTCACATAGAGTTCTTGTTTCGGCAATTCAAATGTGGGAGAAGGTTTTTTACTAAAAAATCGATAGTCAAAATCATTCCATTCTGGATTCTTTTCTCTATCAAAGTATCGGATTTCTAAATTTTCATATGGACCCCCCGGAATTCCTTCTAAAGCCTGTTGAATAATTTTTATGGATTCTGTCATTTCGCCAATTCGAACTAGATAACGAGCTAATGAATCTCCTTCTTTTTGCCACTGTACTTCCCAATCAAATTCGTCGTAACACTCATAATGATCAACTTTACGGAGATCCCATTGTATTCCAGAAGCTCGCAGCATTGGCCCTGATAAACCCCAATTTTTGACTTCCTCTTTTCCAATCATGCCTACCCCTTCAACTCGTTCTAAAAAAATAGGATTTCGTGTAATAAGTTTTTGATATTCAGTAACTCCTGTTAAAAAATAATCACAAAAATCTAAACATTTATCGATCCAGCCATAAGGTAAATCGGCCGTTACTCCTCCAATACGAAAAAAATTATGCATCATTCTCATCCCAGTGGCGGCTTCAAATAGATCATATACTAATTCTCTTTCTCTGAAAATATAGAAGAAAGGAGTCTGCGCCCCAATATCTGCCATAAAAGGACCGAGCCATAAGAGATGCGAAGCTATACGACTCAACTCCAACATAATTGTTCGGATATAGCTGGCTCTTTTAGGTACTTGTATATTTCCCAACAACTCTGGCCCATTTACGGTTATTGCTTCTGTGAACATGGTAGCTAAATAATCCCAACGTGTTACATAAGGCAGATATTGTATAATTGTTCGGTTTTCCGCAATTTTTTCCATTCCTCGATGTAAATAACCTAATATTGGTTCACAATCAATAACATCTTCACCGTCGAGAGTAACGATGAGTCGAAGAACGCCATGCATTGATGGGTGGTGGGGGCCCATATTTACTATCATGAGGTCATTTCTTGTAGCTGGTATATTCATAGGTTTTTCCTCCGTTCATTCTTTCATGAATTAGTGAAAGTTAAAATAAGTTCATTAAAATTCAAGATCTAATAAATCAAATAATTCAAAACGACTCTTCAAATTAACGCGTTTTTGAGTCCCGAATATTTAACTGATTAATTAATTGTTTATAACGTATTCTATTTTTATTTGACAAATAAGACAGCATCCTTTGGCGTTTTCCCAAAATTTTGTGGAGGCCTCTCTTCGATAAATAGTCTTTTCTGTGCAATTCCAAATGTGACGAAAGTGTTCGTATCCTATTAGTTAGCCTTAGTATTTGAAATACAACAGACCCCTTCTTTTCTTCTTTTTCTTCGTACGAAATAACCGAGATGAATGACTTTTTTACCATGAAATTAAATCTTTTCCTCCTCCCCCCACAGCCCTTACCTTAATTAATAGATATTTTTATTGATCAATAATAATAGTGCTACTCATTTTTTTTTGCATACACAATAGAATAATCTTAATTTTTTTCAAAATTAGCAATTTTAAAATTGTCTTCAAATAGGTAGACAAAAGGATGGTTGTCTACACTCACAAAAGATAAAAATTATACCCCTAAAATAAAAATTTTAAAATAAAATAAATGACGAATATTTTTTCATCATTTATAGATATTGATATGTCATTGAATTAGTATCATGTAGCAAAATGGAATGTAAAAAAACGTATGTGTGCTTATTTTTGTCTTCATATACGCAATCCATCCAACACGGGAAATAAAGTAAATTCATCTGTATTTAACTTTATTTCAGTACATGGTCTGTTCATTTTTAAATTTCGGATACATATGTGTCCTTACCATACTGAAACGACTGCCATTGTTGGTATCAAACCAATAGCGATTGATACAAGCGAAATCTTCTAATCGATAATTAGGCCAAAGAAAAAACTTTAATTTAATTAGTGTATTTTTATCTCTTTTTCTTTTATTGAAAACTGGACTTGTTACCTTATTTTCATTACAAAATGTCGCATTTATGGGCATACCATTTCTATTCATAAAACAGAAACAAATTAGAATTCTCAATTCTCGACGATGTCTAGGGGATAAAAAACTTTCAGGAACAAACAAATCAGAATGATTTTTGGCTCTATTTTCAGCCATATTTTGATGTTTTGGAATGAATTCATCAGAATTTTTATTATCAACACGGTCTTTTTCTCGGTACCTTCGATTAATTGTGTACTTACTCTTATGAACCACAGAAATACCTACAGTTTGATACATAATAAATTGTCCTTCCTTTTCCTTTTTTATAAACAGACGAATGGGTTCGATAAGTAATATTCCCTTTTTAAGCAATTCTGTAAGAGTTAAATTTTTCTGAATCATTAAAATATTTAGACTCAGTTCTCCCCTTTGAATAGAGGCTATAGTAACTTCTTTTGGGTTTATCAGTCTAAGTAGCAGACAATATACTTTAATGTTATTCATTGTTTTTTGATTTAAAAGATCATCCCATCTCAATTGAAAGAGCAAATATCGTTTTAGTAAGAAATCAAACCCCCTGTATATGTTTATGTTCTTCTTGTATTGTTTTTTCTTTTTTTTCATCTTTGATATCCCAGAATTTTCTTCAATATCTTTTTCGTGGTTTAAGAGAGTTGATTCAAAATCTGCTTGGAAAGCGCGTTTTTTTTCTCTTTGATTTTCTTTTTCTACTTCAAGAGATTTTTTTTCATTTGAAAAAATTGATATAAAACTATTTTTTTTTTTTTTTACAGCGGTGTTTTTAGTTTCGCTGGCATTTTTGTTTACATTAAAGAGAAATTTGATTGATATGTCCCATGATTTAATTTTATACGAATTAGAAAGTAGCAAAAATTCTGGGAAAAACCAAAGCTCGAAATTTGATATGGAACAACTTAGTATTTCTTCATTCATTCTCATCCAATCAAAAAGTTTTGTTTTAGTGGATGGGGTGATTTCTTGATTGTGATGAATCGTGGGATAAAAAAGACCTTTCTTGTCCATTTTATCAATTATTTTATAATAATTAGTACTAATCTTAGTATATTTATTATTGTTGGCGTCAGTATCCATATTGCTCCAAGCCCCAATATCAATTTTCTTTCTAAGATGAAAATTAAGAAATATCCAATCAAAATATTTTCTATCCGTATTTTTCTTTATATCAAAAATATTAGTTTCTACTAGATAATTATTGATCGGAACACCTACTGGCGTTTTAAAAAAAATTAGTTTACGTTCGTTGTAATTATATAAAAAATATTGGTTAGGATTTACTTGTAAGGGTAATCCAAAAATAGAAGAATGCTTCTTATCCTTATATTTAATAAAATTATATGATAAAAGATTGTATCTATATTGTTTTTTAACATTTTTTTTTTTTTTTTCGAAGATAATTAATTGGTTTTTTTCATATGAAAAACGTTTGTTTAAATTTAAATGTTTATTTTGAAATATAAAGTCTATATTTTTACTTTTTTGTCTTACTAACGTAGACTGAGATAAATCATTTTGATAATACCCTTTTATCAAATTTTTACATTGATGTATTCCAAAATTTCCTAGGTTCTTATGCCTTAAGTTGGAATTTAATATTTTATGTGTTCCAATAAAATAATCCTTTATTTCATTCTTAAGAAAAAGAGATGTTCCATTATATTGAAAGACATATCTCAATCTTAACTTATATAAATTATAAAAGTTAAAGACTGTGTTTTGTAAAAATTTGTAAAAGACATATGTTTGTGATAAATAAGATAAGTCAAAAAAAGTATGTGAGTTCTTATTACTAATATTAGAAAGTGACCCTTTTATAGTATAAATAAGCTGAGTTTTTTTTTTTTTTGTTTTATCAATTTTGTTTTGATTTGTTTCATTATTGTAAATATAGTTATTATAGGAACGGTATTTATAATAATTTTTTTTTGTTGATTCAAAAAAAAAATAAAAAAAAAGTTGTGCACTTTTTCTAGGAAAATTACTGATATATAAAAAGATATTTATATATATTCTTTCAATGAAAAAGTTTATAAAAAATTTTGCTTTACGAATTAGTTGAACTTTTTTTATTTTTAATATCTGCCTAATATTTTTTGGCGATTCCAATCTTTTATCATCATAACTCATTTTGTTAAAACTAATATTTATATGTAGGCTTATAATTTTTTTTTTGTTGTCTTTTGAAATAGTTTGTATTTGATTTATGGTTGTCTGTCTTCGATCAGTTAGATCTTGTATTTTTTTTTTTTTCAATGAAAAAGTTGTGAAATTCGTAGATTCAATGTTAATCGATAATTCATGAATTTTCTCAGTATTTCTTATCAAAGTCAAAGTTTTTTCTTTTTTGCTTTCATTAAATTCATGTATTTCTATTTGTTTCGATCCAAATAATAGAATTTGGTTCATTTTTGCTAATTCTTTTATTTGTTTTTTTATAAATTTAATGTTTTTAATAAACCCTTTTTTTCTTTCTTTTGAGATATTTAGAAAAAAATTTCTTCTTTTTTTTAAAATTATTAGAACTCTAAAACATTTATTTTTCAATTTTATCAATTTTTTTTTGAGTTGTTTAAGAATAGGTTCAAAAAATGAACGTTGTTTTCGTGGAGAACCAAAAGGAAGTTCAGTTTCCGTTCCAAAAACTGTTAAAAAAAAAAAATCATTTTTTTGTTCTTTATTTTTCATTGGATAATTATAAGTTTCTCGTCGCTTAAACTTAGATTTGTGCCAAGGTTTCAGACGAAAAGGAAATAGGATCTTTATCTGAATACCGTCTCTTAACCAGTTTTTAGGAAATTCTTTTTCTGATAATTGAACGCCGTTATAGGTACATTTAACATGCATTTCTCTTTTCCAATCCCTTAAATCTTCGGACCATTCGGGAAATTGAAATAATAGTATACGACCTATATTTTTAACTATTATCAATAATGGTAATATAATATATTTTCTCAAAATTGATTGGGTTATTAATACAAGACCTCTTATTACTTGAGCAACTACAAGCCTATCCCAGGCTTCTCCTATTTCTATCCGTGCTTTCTCTCTTCTTTTTTCTTCTTCTCTTTTGTTAGCTTTTTTTTTAGTACTTTCTTTTGCCCTTTTCTCTGTATAATCTAAAATTTTGAATTCTGTGTTTTTCCGTACCCAATTTTGGAAATTTTTTTTAATTGTCTCGGAAATATCAAAAGAAAAAGAAACGTCTTTGTCTATTCGGTCCAAAAAAGTGGGGGAATGTACATTTGCTTCAAAGGCTTTCCAAATAACTGTTTTACGCCTTTGGGCTCGTAGCGAGCCTGTGATTATGTCTCGCCGAAAATCTGATTGTTGTGAATAACGTATCAAATAAATGTCGTCTGTTTCATCATCATTATTATTAGGATCCTGGGGATTACTAGAGGTATCGGTGTCTTCTAGATCATAATTAAAAACTACTACACGTTTGCTTTTTCTTGAACGAATCGGCGAATTCGTTTTCAAAATTTCTTCGTTTTCGCTCTCCTCTTGTTCTAAATTAAAAAAGGCGATTAATTTGTATGACCATCGAGGTACTTTTTTTTTTATTTCGTTTAGCTTAATAACTTGTTTTAGAATGTCTTTATTGTTAGGATCAGCCTGAACTATTTTCAATAGAATTTTTTTTTTTTTTTTTTTACCTTCCGGATTAATTTTTACTTGTTTATAGTCAGGAAATAAATGATTTTTTTTTAAATTAAAACTTGATATTGCTTTTTCAGAAAATTCTTTAATTAAGTTCAACAAAAACCTAATTTCTTTTTTTAATGATTTTTTATCTATTCTATCAAATGCATTTTTTTTCTGTTCAAATTCGAAGTTATTAAAAATAAGAAAGAGATCTCGAATCTTATTTTTCCAACCCCCTTCTATGTAATTTTGTATGGAACTTTTGTCTTCGATTGAAAACGAAAAAAAAAATTTAATTTGTGCGCGGGATGCACTATTCAAGACGGGATCGTATACCTGAGGTAAGTATTCTTTTTTTGTATTATTCTTATATAATTTTAATTTACCTAATCTATTTTTTTTTTCGAGTACATTCAGGATAAGAGAATTTATATTTATATCTAGAGTCTTGACTCTATTTAAAAATTTTTTGTTTAGGTTTTTTCTTTTTTTTTTTTCATTATTAAAATTAGTATACAATTTTTCGGTGGAAAGTTTATTTAGTGTGAACAGAGACATCTTTTTTTGTATCATTTCAAAAAAAGTTGACAAACTGGGTGGATACGAAAACAAAATTCTTTCTTTTCCATCACTTTGACA